CATAGGCTTCGGGCAATTTGCCGAAGAAAAAACTACTCGAATAAAGGTCAGAATTAATACAGATCAAACTAACGATATTAAGCATAACAGACATTTTGTTCTTGGAGATAATTCCATTTTGATTGAGTTTTTGATATAAGGAAAAAGGAAGAAAGTAAGTAAGGTAGACATCCTTCTTTTTCTTTGAACCCACCCAATCAAAAATCCTCCAATTCTCAAAGGAGAATAGAAGAAATCATACTTTCATACAATATGTTAATTGAATTCTATGTAATGATCAATAAATTCAGTTCAATTCTACATCTATATGTATCAAAATCCTAGTACCAATCTATTCTATAGATATATAGATATTTGGACTGGAGTTGACAAACAACCAATAACAATATTATTGTTTCTTCGTATAGATTAGAAATTGAAATGGGGCGTGGCCAAGCGGTAAGGCAACGGGTTTTGGTCCCGATATTCGAAGGTTCGAATCCTTCCGTCCCAGAACCTATCCATTTTTTTCTGCTCCATTATTCTGATAGAAAGAAGTAGGGGAGTGGATAGGAGTTAATCCATATATAATTTAAATATATATGTCTGTTCGAATCTCATTAACAAATGATCAAGTTCCATAACATATTTCTATATGATATGGAGCCAATGTTTTTTCTTTGAATCTCATTTTATTTAGGTATTTCGTGTTTGGCTCTAATGAAAAAAAAAATTGGATTTCTTTCTTCTTTTCTTTGATCTATTTATCGATTTTCAATTAAATCAGTGATGAGTCAATTAAAAAAGAAAGACTGATCTTCCTATGAAGATCAAACGTGATGCTTATTGTCCAATTTTATTTAAATTAAATCAAATTAAATAATGATGTCTAAATAGGAAACTTTTTCAATTCCAATTAGAAATATTTTTAATAAATATTTTGAATCATTCCTTGTAAGTGGAATCTTTGGTACTCAAAAAATAGGAAATCGTTTAATCTATCCTATTGAGTCACTTGAAGATGCAGATTCAAAAAGTTATTCGTTTATATATTTCTATTTCTTTCTATTATCTATAGATTATTTATGTATGTTAAAGTCTTGCTAAGACTTTTTCAGCAAAATCTTTCTTCTATATATCATATAGAGAGGAAGAAGTCTAGATTACGATATCTATGGACAGCTGAACCAATGACTATTCATGATTCCATAATTGAATCAATTCCATACCGGTTCCAAATTAGAGGAATATTATGGTAAAACTTCGTTTGAAACGATGTGGTAGAAAGCAACGTGCGACTTGAAGGACACGATCCGTTGTGGATTTTTACATCCACCATTTTCGATTTATCTAGGAATGAGGGTGCTCTTGGCTCGACATTGTTTGTTCTGTTACACTCGAACCCTTCATTTTTTGTTGGGTTGAAAATAGTCGACGATGGAGCTCGAGTAGAAAGGATTAATTCATTTCTCGGGGGCAAGGATCTAGGGTTAATGCCAATTAATCAATTGGAACAACTTCGTAAATGTATCTTCTATATATAGAAATCGAAAGGATCCAATTCGAGCAAGTTTCCAATTCAAAAGCAAAACTTGTTGGAATTGATCGAACTTTTTTCGATTCAAAGTGTATCATGCGGGAATCAACTGTTCCATAGGATTCTTTGCTAGAAAGAAATCAAAAAGGGTATGTTGCTGCCATTTTGAAAGGATTAAGAAGCACCGAAGTAATGTCTAAACCTACTGATTTAAAATAAGGATAAAGGATCTAAGAACAAGGAAACACCATTTTAATTGTCTCGATAGTCTCAATAACTGGATCAGACTAAAGAATCCAAATAGAATTTAAACGAGACAAACAAAAGGGGGTAAAGACCACTCAATAAATGAAATTGACTAAAGATTTTTCCTTTGAGCTATTTGAGAGTTATCTAACTTGAGTTATGAGTACGAATGGTTTCTTTTTCATTTTCAGTAAGAAAAAAAAGACTGAAATCATAGTCTAATTGATGGCCCATTTGTCAATTAATTTCTTAGAATTGCATACATAGACAAACTTTTGAATCAAATCATTTTTTCTCGAGCCGTACGAGGAGAAAACTTCCTATACGGTTCTAGGGGGGGTATTGTTCATCTACATCTATCCCAATGAGCCGTCTATCAAATCGTTGCAACTAATGTTCGATCCCGAAGAGAAGGAAAAGATTTTGGAAAAGTGGGCTTTTATGATCCAATAAAGAATCAAACTTATTTAAATGTTCCTGCTATTCTATTTTTCCTTGAAAAAGGTGCTCAACCCACAAAAACTGTTAAGAATATTTTACAGAAAGCGGAAGTTTTTTACGTCTAATCAAATGAAATTCAATTAAAGAAAAAAGAAATAACTAAGGGGGGGGGGGTAGCTACTTGTTTTTTTGATTTCCCCCCCTGTATTCGTATCTATTTATCATTGTTTACGTCGAATCCGATGGTCTAGAACGACAAAACCTTAGTTTATTGATCTTATTCAAATTCGGACATTT